TTATTAGTTGATTTATTCAACGAGGTCTCAGACCTAAGGAGAGGTTGCTACTAGAAGAGCGCTGCCTTACTAATTGTCTTGTCTAAGAGAGACTGTTGTTCTTCTCTCTCGGACCGGGTGCTACTCTCTCTCGGGGAGTCACTTTCTCTTCTTCCTTGCCTTTTGAGCTGGGGCAATCAATCAGTCCATTCATTCCCGCCCTTCCTCAATCAGTTCGACAGAATCCCCCCCTCTTTTTTTTGTTTGGCGCAGCCTCAAGATTCCTATTCTTATTCCTCATAAGCTAGCGAAGTTCTTTCGATTGAAGTATCCGTTGCAATCGGTCGAGCTGGGATGGGTCGAACCCTTTTGGGTGCATGTCAACCATGTTTACGGAAGGAGTGCCTTTGCTGCTCTCACCTCTCTGAATTACCTGCATGTGAAGCTTGTTCTTTCGAACAATTAGTCATTTTTGATCGAGAAGGTCTTGGACACGGTGCCTTAACTGCGGACAATGATCAGTTCCGTGGCCTACCATCCCTGAATGGTATTCGCATCGTGCCTTGGGATCGTATCCCCACAAGATTTGCCTGGAGGGATTCAGATAAGATAGGTTAATCATATTGCGAGAAATCCAAGAATTTCTGGGGGCTTCAAGTGAGGGGTAGGTGGTAGCTTTCCTTTCTTGTCTAATAGAGGCAGGCAGTGCGGAGTCCCCTTGCTTTATTCGAAATGCAGGTTCGGATAAGCTGCTGCGGCTAGAGAGCTTAGAGTGCCTTTAGGGAGTTTAGCTACTAATCCTATCCTTACTAACTCAATAGAGAGTCTTTCACTTACAGTATAGAATCAAAATCTATAAATAGAGGAATCGGCGTACAAGCGTCTCTGATCAAATCGGTTGAGTGCTTTCAAAAGTCTAAATCTTTCTTTGAAGAGTGAGGACCGAAGCTGAACATACCGGGAGGAAGTCAGATGAACTAATCACAGTGCTTTCCTTTCTTCTCTTGCTAGGGTCCCTCATTGGTTTCTTTTGTATTCGTTTATCCGTTTGCTTTCTTTTTATTCAGCGCTTCAGGTATATGATTTCCTCGGTGTGGATCAAGTTTTGATGCTATCTGAGCCGGTTCTTATGTGATCTAGAGAATGAGTTCCACGAGCCGGTTGCTGGTGATTTGTTTTGATAGGTCTGAAGGGTGAATTGCACAGAACGTAGATCAAGGCTTTCAGTTTGAAGATCATATTTTATGTATAATTCCAGGTGAGGTTTGTCTTATTGGTGGATCTCTCGGCTGTTCTTTAAGAGGGGTTTTTTCCGATGGGCTGGAAACCTTATCTAGATAATCTATTTTTGAGGAATTTCTGAGCCCTTCCGAAGCCGGGTCCAATTGTTGCTGTAGTTCTAGAAGGATTGTCCGGTTGATACTAAACGGGGCGTGCCCTCTTTGGGAATCAGTGCTTTGGGCAGCTTGGACCTAACATGTGAGACTGAAATTCTTTTTCAAAGGGTATCTAATGAAATGGAATACCCTGCCTGCGTAAGACAGAGGTTTTCCTCTTGATTCCTATGATGATTTTGATGACCGAGTTGACTTAGAGTTGCCCTATCTAAAGAGGAGCTTAGCCGAAGATTTCGTTTTATGGTCCTTATGGCTTTCCCTTCCCAAGTGGGATATCTTAGCTCTTTCTAAGTAAGTTAATGAATTTCGTCTATCTTTCGTGGTGATAATTGCCAGGCCTTTTGGGACTGAGACATTCCTGAGTGTTGAGTTTTCCTAAAGTAAGCTGCCACGATACAATCGCAGCATTCTGGATCTAGCCTAAAGGTTTTTTGTGGTTGGCGGAGTTTGGCGCTCGTCCAGAAGAGATTTTCAATGTTGGAACTCCAAGATTGGCCTATGCTTGATTCCGAGTGAATTCGGGAAGATCAGAAAGCTTTATAGCCCTCTCATGATTCTGTTCCGTACTGGAGCGAAAGGTTAGACTTCCCGAGTCCTTCTGATAATAAGCACAGGAAGGGAGGGAGGTAGACCTTCGCACAGGTATAGAGTCAGCCCTAACGCAAATGTATCCCGACTCGCTTAGAGTGAAAGAGCCTACCTTTTTATAGATTTTATATAGAAGAACCTTGAGCTTTGAAGCAAGTGGTCTATGCTAGCTTGTTTTCGAGAGGAAGAGTTTGCTTTTCGGTTCATGCTATGGTATCGGAATGCCTCCCATTAGGAGAAGTTGGATCAGAAACTTATTACATGCCAGCGCTACTGCTGTAGTGGGAGGCGAGGTCAACGGTAAGTGGACGAAAACCAGTAGATAATTCCACAACATCCACATTAGGAATGGAAAGACCTGGGCTGCTAGTGAGTGCAATGGGGAAAGTGTTCTCTATTCATAGTAGGTACGACGACCCTACCCCCCAACATTCGAATACGTAACATGATCTCCTTTAACCCGCTTTTCCGCCTATGGCCGAGTCATAAACTATATCTATCACGGTGGAACTCTCAAAAAGCACTTTTCTAAGAACTGAGACCTGGAGCCTTCTTTCCCATCATTAAAAAAACACAAAGTGTATTATCAAAATTGCACCATGAGTAGTTCACTACCCCTCTTCTTATGGTGTATCATCCGCTGAAATATTAATGGTAAAAGGAAGAGCTACCTCTCCCATATGCGTCTCAATTTCTTTCATCTTTCCCTCACCCACCGGTCGAATCTAAGGTTTGGAACCCTGGTCAACTACCTACTTCTCTCTCGATTTGGTTGATCGCAAGCAAGCTACCTTAGCGCAGCGCTCACACCTGAATATCTCGTACCGAACTGGCTGAACTGGCTATTACGACCTGAGCTAGCTTGGATTGACAGTTCATTCCTAGCTGGAAAAAATGTCTCATTTTCTTTTTCTTCGTAAGGAGGATCTCCCTTCTATACTATCTTTTGGTGGTCTGTATAAATGGTAATGCTATCGAACCCCGATCATCTTCTTTTTGATCTGCAAATGGAAAAAGGGGTGGTCTCCTCCTATTACAGAATAAAGTCTTTCTCTAAAGTTGCAACCTAGGATCCAGCTATGAAAGAAGCCGGCTTTACAAGCTAAAAGTGAATAAACATCTTTTCTAATTGGGATACCCCGGAGTGCCTCCACATTCGTTGAAGGTTGAACAAACTCAACCATAAAGAATACGAAGTGGGCGATGACTGAATGAATATGAAGCAAAGAACCCGCTTCTAACCTCGTTTAACACCATGCTTCCTCCGAAGCTTTGAGTAGTCACTACGCCCTACCCTATCGCTGAGTCTTTGGAAGCGGTTTCCGTATTATTTCCATCCGAACCACTGACTTATTAAGAGAAATATGCGAAGATTCCATCCGGAGCCGAATCACTGAACAAGTGTTTCGGAGATCTTTGACCTCCTCTGGATTCATTGTCTGCTTTGGATTTTCTCAATTGCATCGACCTTTCTTTTTCTAGGTGAATCAGATCTCAATCTTTTTTCTTTCATATTAATGGTTCCCAGCGGCTTCTTTGTTGGTAGTGCTATTAAATCTATAGTATAGATTGAAGGGCCCCGCCCGTCTGCTTATCCGTTGCTCTGATCCGTCTGTCGTTCCTCTGTAGCATGCGGTCGAACCTACTTTAAAGATCCTGCAGCCCCAAACGCTGCTATGGCCTTCTTGCCGTGAAAGTGAGGAGAGCTTAGAAGCTGCATAGCCTCGAACCAGAATTGAGAGTTTTTCTTCATCATCCTTCTATACCCACCTAAGATGGAACAATGTTCGAACCCAAAATGGGGATCTTTGATCCTCCGCCCAATCTTGACTATAACTTTGGTAGTGACAGACTAGCCCATATAAGGTACAACCTAAGACGGAACTATTTTCATCGAGATGTATTTTATGTCTTTTAAAAGTTCGCCAAGGCGAATTCACCCTTAAAGCTTGCTTTCTCGCTGTTGCAGAAAAGGAGGATGCTCTAACTGAGAATTCAAGGAAGACTTGTTCCAACGCCCATTTCTTGCTAATGATGTGATGATAGAAGCACTCTCTCTCCTTTTTCTGTTTAGCCATGACAGACACTTTATGTATGCCATTTTGAGAGACAAAAAAGGAACTGAGGCTCAATCTAGATTTGTCCCAACTACCAACTACCTCGAATTAAATGAAACCCAAGCCCCTCTTCTAGAGCTGTCGGAACTAAAAGAAAGAGAAGGGCGGCTCTTCCATTACCGGGGTACATCTTCATTCGCGATTCATGATAGATCAAGGGACTGACATAAACATACACAAGCGGACTAGCTTAGTCTTCTTTCTTGACTTTCTTATTCCTTATACGGTCAACACAATCTGAATCGTTCAGAGCCACTTTATAACGATTGCATTTTTCATGCTTGACTAGTACCACAGTCTATGCATTGCCTTTTCTCGAGAGAAAGACCAACCATCAATCACGAGATTTCTTGTTCTGATGTCTAAAACGTGCCAATTAAACTACTAGCAAGCGCTCGGATTCTTCTGATGTGCAACATCTACATAGGAAAGTTTCTCCCTTAACAGAGGTGTCGTAAGTCGCCTCTTTCTACCCATCCGCCCAAGTAAGATAGTTCAATCACTTTATTTGATAAGCAATAAGCCTTTTGTTTTGCTACAGCTCCGGAGCTGCCAGCTATAACATATTACACCTACCTATACCTATTAGTTAACGGACGCTTTCACATCGTTGGTTGCTACTATTCATTTCATACTCGACGAGACGATCCTATTGCCGGTGTAGTAAACGAAGCACGATCTTATTTCTTTTCTACTTCCTTCCGCTTTCGACCTTCCCTAGGTAGATATCCATGAAGCAGCTTTTTCAACTTAAGTGAATAGATCTGTTATTTCCTATTGTAATGGTTCTCTAGTTATCCATGTCATTTTCTTCGAAAGAATGTGTCCTGAAGCCATCGCAACTTACCAGACAAAGCCAAGACGAAGCCCTTTCCACGGCAAAAGCAAGGAGCATCGCGATACGCACAAGAATTTCAATTCAATCAGCTCAGATGTATCCTTTCTTTCAAGTGCGGCTCTATGCAAAGGTTATTAAGCCACCTATGTTATGGTTATGTAAGGGTTTAGTGATCGACTCTTCTAGCAATGGTTTTGATAGAGCAAGGTTTCGGAGGGACAAGACTGATGATGTTAGGAAGACGGATGCCCTGTGGTGAATGGAACGAGGTAACTATTCAGAAATACGATATCTCCGCGACTCGGAGAGCAGCTGCTCCAACAGAAGGGCGAGCCTTTTTAGCTATGATTATACTCGTGATTTTAGCTACATTATGTGCTTGTGATTCTAACCACAACTATCCTTGCAGAATGGGACTCCTTGCGTGGCGGTGAAGAAAGAACGAGTGGCGTGACGCGATCTACTCAATTAATGGGGAACAGTCTGCCGTGGTGGTTTAAACTTCAGAGAGCAGACACAAGAAGATTCTTGATTTTTGATCGATCTGCCCGTCTTTGAAGGAAGCATGCCCGTCGTACCTCTACTATTTACGTTACGCGGTGATTGACAATATTTCATTTCCTGTCTGCGGGCTCTCGCTTGATGAACGGTTCATGAACTTACTCTTCTGTCTCTCAATCGGCATTGGAACCCGACACAACAAGATCTCTTACGGCGATGGCATAAAAAGAATTGGAATCAAACCTTCGAACGGAGAGAGTCATAGAACAATCGTAAGGATTGATGCAGGGCGGATCAACATATGCTTTTTCGATCAAAATAGAATATAAAATAAAGGGCTATGAATATAGTCAATTAACATTGCCTCTTTCTCTTAGTTTTGTGGCTCCTCACATGGAGCTCCGCCAATGACTGAATCTGCAGTTGTGGCTCCTAAGACGGAATTGCAGACCAAGGAGATTGCTACGTGAGGCTCTGATTTCGAGGTTTTTTCACTTCACTTGCTAAACAATAGCCTTATAACCCCCTTGCCTGCTCCTGCTCCCAAAGTCTAGTCGTTTTTACTGGTCTCCAGTGCCATTTCAGCCTGACCGATCTATTAAATTGCCTACTACAACAATCAAGAACTCGAGAACAAAGATATCTTCTCTGATCCGCCATCCCAAGCTTGAACTGGACTTTATAATGAGATCAAACAAAGAAAGAGCATTGCCCTACACCCGAACGAGAAGATCTATGAGACCCCCGATCAAAGAACAGAATTAGTGCTTTAAATTGACTTCTTTCCATCCATCACCGGACTCGGTCCCGCCGATCGGGAAGATCCAAAGAACCCATCCATTTCAAAAGCAGAGAAAATCAAAGAAACGGAACCCAGAGAGAGAAGAAAAGCTTACCGAGGAGATCAGGAATGAGGCTCCGATCGACGGCATTCCAGAGGTAAGACGACGACGAGATTCCTCTGAGAATCGGGTACAAGAACGTATTGTCGCCGCAGTTAACGCCGAGGACGAAGAGAGCAGAGATTATAAAGAGCGCGAAGAGAGAGCTTTCGCAAAGGTTAGCGAAGAAGCAAATTTCCTCCCATCCATCCCCCATCTTGCTCTAGAAGAGAGATGAAAGGAAAGGGAAAAGATAGTGAGACTAATGGTGCTCGGTATGCACCATTAGTCTCACCTTATGGTTACACAAGGAAGAAGTCAAATGGTTCAGTGTCGACGAAGCGAAGACTGAGGCTTCTGAATTACAGCCTTTTCAGGTTCGCGAATCAAGAATCAAAGTAGCAGCTCGCTCGGTCGAGGAGCGTGACACCTCAAACGGAAAGAAAGGACAACCTTTAAGAGCCGCTCCTTTTGTAAAGGAGACTAAAGCCTACGCATCGAATACATCTCGCTCTATCGAACCAGATAAACAGTCCAACCGGCTTCAGATTCATACTCGAAGCGAGGTCATGGCCATAGAGGGAAAGCAAATTCCAGGAGTTGAAGCTCCTAGAGGAGTCTAAGCTGGAGTGGAAAGAAGCGCGGGTTGCGCAAAGTCTAAAAGAGATTAGAAGGCTATGATCGCCCATTTATATGAGCTAGGAAACCCTAGAAATCAGTCAGCTATAAGGGCAGCTATAAGGGCTGCTACAGGAAAGAGAGCGGGCTCTCCTCCAGAAGGATAGACTCCTATAAAGACTCGGGCAAAGGGAAGACTAGCTAGCAGTCTTGCGTTCCTCTCTTGAGGTGAGAGGAGACAGGTCAGGCAATCTCTAAAGAGGAGAGCTATGTGGTGCCCGCATCCCTTAGTGACCTCAGAAGGCACTTTACAGGTGATAAAGATCAGAGGGATTCCTACTACTAGCTCTTTTGGTCTGAGCTACGCGAAAAGGGAAGCAAGGGAAAGGGGAGTGAAACCAAGTGGTTCCACTCAGGTAAAGAAGACCCCGATGTTGATATGCTCCGGAGCCTTTTACTGACGGATGATTGCCCCACCCTGCAAGTAGCCAACACAGCTAGTTCTTGGTCTCCAGCGAACGAATCCCAGGTTTGAGACTCGATGTATCCGATAGTAAGGAAGGCAGAGACTATTACAAGCCGGGTAGAGAGGGAAAGGAGAGGCAAAGAAAAGGCCTTCCTCAAAAAGTATGCTTCAACTTAAACTGCCACCGTTCCCGTTGGATAAGCAAAGGTTCCCTTTTCTAACATGGCTTCCTGATCAGAGCGAGGGAAAGCAAAGGCGCTACTGCCCAGTTCTTTTTGCATTCTTTCAGTTAATGCCCCTGTTAAGATAAGAGGATTGTAGCGAGCGTAGCCCTATTAATAAGCGTTAGTGAGCGCAACGTTTCACTCCCATTTTCTTTTAAGGGCTAGGTCCTCAGATCCGTAGATTATAGAGGTGTTTACTCTTACCATTAGTTGAAATCCCGCTATTAGTTATTAGTTGGTATCCCCCGAAGCAGGTATTTGGCAGGTGAGGGCAACCAGGCAACCCTCAGTTACTAGCTGTGGATAGGAATAGGATCCGGGTACAAAGATGATGGAGGTCCTTCTTCCACCTCTGGATCCAGACAAGTCGAAAGCCCATCTGTTTCTTCTTCTGCAGCGAACCAATACGAGGAGGCGCAGTCGCCATAGCTGCTGGTAGCGCTAGTTACAGGCAGAGATCAAGGCGCTATCCTATACTTCTTGATCAGGCTCCTCTTCGGCAACCATGAAATTTCTTCTCATGCCGGGATAGCCCATGAGAATCTCTGGTTTAGCACCAATATATATAGCGGGGACCCCATCTCAATCAGTAGGATGCCCTTTCCTGCATAAGGAGTGTCATCCGGGCATTTTGAAAAGAGGAAATAGCCTAAGGTCTGGGCTAGGTCTACGGACTTCTCCTTCAACTCATTCTCAGTCGCAAGTCAAAGTTAACCGAGTCTTGAGATTATGAAATCCGAGGCCGGGACTGACCTCATCCGCGAGTGAAGGTGCGCATAGGACTGACCCTAATGTAAGAAAGGGCCCAGCCCATGTGAGAGAGAGAAGAGTGAATTCCGATTCCTACTATGATGATTAAAAAAGCTAGCTTAGAGGACAGTCAGAATCCGATGCTGAGAGCTAATGCAATGGTTTAAGGGTTGACGCCGTATCGATCTAAGGTTCTAATTCGTTGACTGTCCTCTGAAGGCAGGTTGTAAATACAGCTGAAGGGCGAACAAAGACTAGGTTTTAGCTTCGCTAGATCGGATGGTCTTTCAAGCAACTCATCAATCCCATCCAGGAAGAGAAACCATAAAAAGAAAAGAAAAATGGCATGACCAATCCCCTAATTTATTAGTTTTGAAAAACGGAATTCTCCGCATATAGGTAATATGTCCGTTTTTCTTGATTTACCACAAAGAGGGAATTTGCAGTTCATACACTATTTACAAGCAATTACTGGCATCATTAAACGCATTAACCGGTCTCAGTAACCGCATGAACTGGCAGAATTCCCCGCATTCGTTAAAGACACAGGGTAGACCAAAGCTACACTCGTCACTACGGGAACTTATAACCTTACCGATTCTCTTGACCCAGGCGGAGGTAGTATACTTATCCCCGATGGGAGAGACGTTGATTCAGTCCTTGTGGCTTCTTGGTCTCTTCTGTCGTGCCACCTCATCCATGCTGGGTTGCCAACTGCTGCATGTGTACCTTCTCTCCGGCTGGTGTCGAAGTTGAGTGAATTCTGACTATGGTTTCGTAACCCGTGTCTCGTGCCATATGTATACCTCGCTTCTATGTCCAGGCTTTGTCTTGCTAATCCTTACTTTATGGTTGGTTCTGATGCCAGGTATGAGGCTTTCTTACTATGTGATTATCCTACACTGTGGGACTCTTTCACTCTTCGTGCTTTTGCTTGTACAGGGTGGTATTACCATGGGGAGAGAACTGGATTGATGGGGTTAATGACTCTCAAGGAGTTACTTGATTCAATAGGTAAAGAAGAAGTTACCCCACCTTCGATACGCTACCACTCACTCGGCCAGGAACTGCAAAGGAGTGAATTCTTTGGAACGTAGGAGTTGAATGGTATACAGGACTATCAGCCCAAAGGAAAGCAATGAAACTTCTTCCTAAGCCCCTGTTGTCATGGTAGCCTTTAGAGTAGTTGCTTGCCCAAAGCCGTTATGCTTTCATACTGGTCACCTAACTCAACCTAACTCATGTTTAGGCACTCCCCCTTTGGTCTGTGGATCCTATAAAAAGGGCTTTTGGCTTGCCGGTGGAGTCTTTGCTCTCTTACGTGAGACAGCTTTTTGATGGGTCAAGGAAGCACTTTCAGGTATTTGATTGGCAGGGTTTTCTGTTAACACTAGTTCATGTCTCACAAATTACCTTAATCCTGTAATAGACACCAATCGAATAAATATGCGGATAATAACACCAAATCTAACAATTAGCCCGAAATTAAACACTAACCCTTTAATTAAGGGACCAGGTAAGGAAAACCGCGAAAATGGAAGATTCTCTTAAACAAATTGCCGAGACCTTTACCAGGATTACTAAGAAAATAACTCGCACTCAATTGATCAGTAAGATACAGACAAAATCAAAACTGCACGAGCAGAGCGAGCGAAGCCAGGAAATAATGGGATGCCCATGAATGAAGGTCTTACATAGTAGAGGTGACGAGACTAGTGAGCCAAGCGAGGAAACTAGAGAGGCTCAGGCAAGAAGCGCAGACAGCGGGAGCTCTTAACCAAAGGGGCCTCAAGCCAGGTAGACTTGCGAAAGCAGAGAGACAAACGATTACTTGAACAGAATTCCGAGAAGTGGGATTTACAAACAAGATGCAATGATTTACTTTATTGGGATTAATGGAGATGATTGAATTTACTGCTCGTAATAGAAAGGAAAGAAGAGGAAGACCACAACATCAGAGCATGCTGCTTTTAAACCCACTCGCAAGAAAAGAACTCACTTGCCAAGAGTCAACAAGGAAGGCGCCTACCTCAGAGAGGCTAAGCACAGAGAGTAGAGCTAGGCTATTGGATATAGCAGTGAAAGGGAAAGGTGGTGGGAGTTTGTACTTGCCATGGCAAGGACGTCTCAATGCGATATCATATATTAACAGGCCAACCCAAGTAGAGTAACCAAGCGGAGTATATGAGCCCAGCTCTGACATTGGCACCTGGCTTGAATGGATTAATAGCATCAACTTTATTTATATGCTAGTTAAGTAACCTACATGGCTTCAGCAACGAATGTCTAATTCAGGTTGAGATGGATTTCTCATCTCCGTACTATAAGCTATGGAAGTGGGAAAGGGTGAAAGGGCATACCCCATAGAAAAATTTGCGGAAATGGCCTATTTTAGTAATAGGCAAATCCATTTTAGTCTCCAGATATTCTATTTTCTCCACAATAGAAAGCCCAAAGCTTAAGATTGCATATTCAGAGCGTTCCACCACCCAGCTAGGCCAGCCAGCCATGAAGGAAGGCGCATGGAGTTTTAGGACAGTTGAATACCGGAAGCTTTGAAAGGAGCACTCACTCCAGTTACACCTTCAAGTAGGACTATTCCAACGGTAGCTTCAAACTGAACTACACCATCAAACTAAGCCGACAGCAGCTCAGCACACCAGCAAGCTACGGATGACCTAGCCCAAGCAAACGTAGGGGAAGAAACTATGGCCCGGGGAACTTAGGCCAAGCTAGGGCTCACAGAACAAGCAACGGATGAAGCGTTAGCTCCCGATCCATAAGCAAGCCATTCCCGGAAGGAATTGAGGCAAGCGCTTACCGTACCCGGAAGAACAAGCCAATCCAGATGAAAGAAAGAAGCAAGCATGAGACGACTAGCAGCCAGCTGGAATAGCTGCATCTGCCCCTGACGGTACGGAACAAGCAACAAGGGCTTTCGCCTCCACCACTTTCGCTGGTTTGGAACCCCCTTCCCTTATAGAGGAGTCTCGCTTATCGTAGCTCATCCCGAACTTCCGTTTCATTACGTGTAGTCAGGAAGCAAGCAACCTGCAGCTATGAGTGAAATGTATGGCCATTGACCATGCTTATTATCTCGCCCGAGCAATTGCTTTCTTTCCTTAGCTAGCTAGCTTGCTGGCTAGTTTCTACCCAAAAGAAATTATTATATAAATGTATGTTCTGCCGCTTTTCTATCGCGCCCCGTCCCTTGAGTGAGTTAGATAGCCCATTCCTTGCTGCTTGCTTAGTAGCCCTTGACGAATTCCTTTTAATAAGGATGGCCCTTCTAGGTGAATGTTTTCTTTTTTCTCGGTTTAGGCTTTGACTGTGAAAAGAGATCCAGTTCCTGCTATATCTTTTGCAATTGCTCCTCGGTCTGGAGTTTACTTCCCGTCTTTGAATTTGTTGGATTGATCCGCCGTAATGCCTTTCTGCTTTCTGTAAATTCAAGAGCTAGCTTCAACTCCTTACTTGAACTTTACCCGTTCGTGTCTCCTACCAAGGAGTCACTCACTCTTCAACTAATAAACTACTATAATTAAGAGTTAAGAGTAAAGCTAAAGAAGGAATTATTTGCATGGCATTAAAACCATTACATTGAACCATTTCTTCAACAAGCTACGGATTATCGCGATAGCGCAAGAACAACAACGAATTTCGAGTTTGATTCCGTTTCTTGAATGAATCATTCCACCTGAACCCACAGGGCGAACCAACAGCAAAAGTAGACGATTCCCCGATCGGCGAATCGTCTTCTTATTATCGGCTAATAGTCTTTGTTCGCTCCTTTCTCTTCGCTTGCTTGTTGTCTTGCTCGTTCTTCCTTGCTTGAAGTCTTACTGCTTTACTACCCTGACGAATCCGGGTCCTCAGCAACTCATTCTCCATCCTTAGTGCACTTTCAGAAAGTGAAGGAAATCTTCTCACTTGTGATCAAAGTGCGTTTCATATAGCTGTAAAATGGTGCAACTCGATTTTCGCTCTAAGACGGAGATCGAAATGAGAAAAGTGCATTTCATATAGCTGTGAATTGGCATAAAGAGATTTTCACTCGATAGAGGTCAATCCAAATGAAAAAAGTCTATCTCGTATAGCTGCGAAATGGCTGATTTTGAGGTCCGCCCTTAAGCCTGATCGTTCCAACCGCCCACCCGAAGGCATCTTGCCAGGAGGGGAGTAGTGTTGAGGTAACCTCGCTCTTGAATCGAAGTACCTCCTCGCAGGATAGTTTTTATTACTGCTTTTAGGAGCAAACTACCTTTCCTTGCCTGAGAGCTCTATAAGGTAGCTCAACACTGGAAGTTCCTAAGTGTTCTAGCACGATAGGACGGGGATTCTAACCAATAAGATCGGGTATCTAGTCGCAAAGCTGAGGAGAGAAAGAAAGATTAGGTTTAGGAGCCTTTCCTTACCTTTTAGTTGAATAAAGACTAGCTGCTTCTCTTTTGATAGCTATATATGTAGCTAGGGTTGGTTCGGTAATGAAATAGCTGAGGTCTCTCGAGCCTTTAGTGTTAGAGGATAGATTCGAATGTATTAGCTGGTGTCTGTCCTTTGTTCTTTAGTTGGGATAGGTAGCAAGGGGAGTGATGGGATGTCTAAACCGGAGGTTTTTCTTACTTTCCTTTAGGCAAAAGAAGATAGGACAGACCCAATTAGATCGAGATGGGCTTCTAGGTGCATGTGGGATAGATAGAATGTCTTCCCTAGGGAGTTTCTTTGTTCCAGTTAATAAGCTGAATACCTTAAGGTAGCTCCTAGCCGCACTGCCATACCATAGTCGATGTTCTGCTACTTGCTCTTTGCTGGTTAAATGTCTATTGCATCCCCCATTACTTTAGAGTCAGTTTATCCATCTTCGGCAGAGGGAAGATTGATTGTTGCGACTCTTGTCATGAAAAAAGACTTTCTTTTCTGTCAAAGAAGATTCCGTCTATGAAGTTGTTAACACCTCACACTAATCAGCAGATCCTATCAATCAAGAGATGAGAGCTTTCTTATCACAATAAATAATAAGAATCTTCATCAGTAGGGGCCTTTAGCCCTTTGATTCCTTTATTTGATTCGAAGTTTTCCCTTTCTGGGCTGACTTTCTGATTGCGAATTGTCAATGTGAAACTATGGAAGTGAACCCTCAGACACGCTCTCCTTTTCCCTTAGAACACGGGATCAATCAATTTGAATTAAGACTTTGATTAACATCAGGAAGGGAAGTCTCAGTTTGGAGTTGGAACCACTACCAATAATATTCCATGGGTTCTACGTCCAATTAGGAAACCCTTTGGATATTCTTTTAGTAGCTTGCCTCCTGGGCGCTGCTCCGCTATGCGCTATTTATAGTGCTACTGTAGAACAACATTCGAAGATGGTTACATTCCGTGCTTTTGCTTTTCACCGCGGAAGAGACCTATGGGTCACTGCTAACCGCTTCTGGTCCCAGGGCTTGCTATTTCCGTTGGTTACATCTTTTCATATTTTTTGTGTCAGTGGCCGTTTATAGATGAGCGCTCTTGGAGTAGCCTTTTCAGTTTAGTGCTAGCTCTGAACCTACGTGCCTATGACTTTGTTTCCCAGGAAATCCGTGCAGCGGAAGATCCTGAAATTGAGACTTTCTTTTATACACCATTCATCTTCTCTTAAACGAAGGTATTTGTGCTTGGATGCTCAGTTTCATGAAAACAATTCCCTGAGGGCGTGGAAACGCTCTTTAATGGAACTTTCGCTTTAGCTGGTCGTGACCAAGAAACCACCTGTTTCGCTTGGTGGCTGGGAATGCCCGACAACACCATTTGTCCGGTAAACTACTCGGGGCTCACGTAGCCCATGCCGGATTAATAGTATTCTGGGCCGGAGCAATGAACCTATTAGAAGTGGCTCATTTCATGTACCAGAGAAGTCTATATAGGAAATATGAACAAGGATTGATTTGACTTCTCCATCTAGCTACTCTAGGTTGGGGGTAGGTCCGGGTGGTGAAGTTATAGAAGAACAGGAAATGGAAGAAATGAGTAATGCTTCCTGCGTCAAAACAGAACCTCCCATGCAATCTTTTTTCTTAGAAACGGAAAGATGGAGCTTCGTCCTTTCACCCGAATAAAGATTTGGACAGCCCTTCGACTTATCCTATATAGGACAGGGACTTTTCTCTGTGGAGTACGAAAGCAAGTCTTGCAACCATAGGTTATATTCCTACCAGATTAGCAGCCTGTGTTTAGGTGGTCACAAAGGCCTTCCTTCTGGCCTTACTTCAGAACAATTATGGGACCCCATGTACCAGCCTGAGTTCTCTCTGTTAATAAACAGGTGACTTCCTTTATTCAAGAAAGGAATACCCGACCAACTTACCTAGCATAAGAGAAAGGTAGGGTTCCAAACCAGCGAAAGTGGTGGAGGCGATAAAGAACTTCCTTCGGGATAGGAGTACTCGCACATACTTCTATCTTCCGCCCACCCAGTAGGGAGAAGAAGAGCATCCCGGAGATAGAAAAACGTTTTATAAAGCCTTCATTTGGAAGGTATTTCCTTCCCTCCATATTGATTTAATGACTGCTCTATCTAGATTGTCCCACCTTTCCTATTGATTGACCTGCATTCCAGATTTTCTTTCTTTAATGAGAGGAGACAACCTTCATTAAAGCTTCCTTCCTTTCCGTCTTCAACGGCAGATACTGCGGCTATTTCGGCGTCTGCGGTTAGTCAACATTGTGGTTCTCGCGATACAGATGATATGCATTAGCAGCTGTCACTCAAAAAGAAGCTAAGAGCGAGCAATCGTTGCTCTTATTACGCATTTCGTTTATTGCGCATTTCATTTTCGCGTTATCTGATTTCAACCCTGATGACAGACCCCAGGCACACTACCCCTTATGGATTGAGAGCCAGAAGAATCCCTTCCAGTATCTTTCCATAGTGGAAGCAGAGGTTACAGAGTCAAAGATGACAGTATAGCTAGGACATGTAAATGATCCTGCAGAAGCAGATCCTATAGTTTCCAGATGTTTAAGATCTTCTAGATCCTGCACCAACCAATTCCAGACTTTGTTGACCGAGAAACAAAGGTAGAAGAGGTGGAGGCAAAGGAATTCGTTTCAGTTGGACATAGACTATGATAAGTAAGGTGTTACCTGCTGGCCGATAAAGCACATGAAGTGGACTAGTCGAAAGGCTGCCACAAGCAGGGCTTGACTTTCGTTCTAGTAGCGGAGTCCCTAACGAATATGGTTGAAACAGTTCTAGATCGAGACCTACCTCCTTGGAGAGATAGGGATAGTTACTTGAATTACTTTACTGCTCCATCGCTAACTCCTTGGGTGAAATACTTGCTGACTTCCCTTTCTTTACACCTCGATCGCCTACTCTTTCTAACACTTGACCGGATGGGGAGTTCATTAAGATTAGAAGTTGGCATTGTGGCACCTGCTTTGTTCCACTCAGAGGGGACCTCCTTTAGGAACCCACAACAACACAAATTCTATGAAAAGGATGTCATTTTGAGGTTTGTAAGCCGGTTGAACTTGCTTCTGAAGCCAGTGCCTCAGATTAGTAACTGTAGCCATGAGGAGTGCCACCCCAGACCCTAAAGGGCTAGCCAAGTGTTTTTTAAAGCCGTCATTTATTGAATAGAGATTCCTTCGGACCGTGCCCCTGAGTTGTGGAGCGGATAAATCAAATACTACTCACTATATGCAAAAAGAGGGGCTTTAGCAGTTTTCCTTCCGTTTAGCGAGGAATGCTATCAATAATCCCCTAATTAATCCCTTGTTTACTAGCTGTTTGGCTCTATTCTCCACAATTGAGTCTCTACCTCGAGTGCCTTCCTCTAGATCTATCCCTGGATCCTGATAGGCATCTTTCTGGCTATATTGATAGATCTTCTAGCGTCAAGTGAGGTGCAAAATCACATTGCAAGAGGGTTTCCTTCACGCTCTCTAGTTCTAATTGGTTGCACAGCTATCCATTCCTACCTGCTAATCTCGATTGTGATAATTCTTTGATCACTACTCTGGATGTGGATCTACTCACTATGCCATGGATTTACCTATTGAAGTTTACAGATTTCAAAAGGGAACCAGCCATATGGGGTAATGAAAGCCAAGCCCGTGGTTGATAAGAAGTGCTTCTGTCTTGCTTCTTCGCAAGAACTCATGGGGCAATGGACAAGCAATGCTATGGTGTCGTCCTCACTTGAGCCAACCTAGGAGCAAACCTCTCGGTCGTTAGCTTCTTTTCTTTCTGCGTAAACTTCCCTGCTAACCTCTTTGCTTTCTGCTTTCCTACGTTTATAGAGGAGCTCGTACTTAGATCAGAGGATGCTCATCCCAGTCAGGCAGCAAGCATAGGAGCTGAGGTCGATTTATGAGATCGATAGCATTAGAGGTTGATTGTGCGACAGTGAGGTCTATTGGCTTTCTAGCTTTAAGAACTAAGGCGGGGGTTATGCTAAACACAAGAAATTCACATATATGATTGTTACATGTGAATGAAGATAGAATATTGGAACATGTTACATGCGTATACATGTAACGCGTATCATATTTGAACATTCATTCTATTCTATGAGTATAGCTACTAGTGGGTGAAAGGCAAGTAGGCGATTGAAGAGCTGTGGAGATAAGAGACAAGTAGGAAAACTAGGAACTTTAAGTACAGACGATAGGGATAGAAAAGGAGAGACTTTGACAGTTCCTACCCCCCAAAAAATAGGGGTAGAAGACCCATCGGCAAGTCTAACTTTATCAGAGACAGAAGAATGTGTACCAGTAGTGGCATTAGCTGCAGGTCGACCATGCAAATCCCAACATGTCTCTCGAGTATGATTCGGCTTACCACAATACGAGCACTTTCGGGGTTCACCCGAACTTCTACCGCGACCTCTCCCTAGCCCTTGCTGTTGACTCCTGCCCCGGCCTTAGATCAAGAGCAAACACAAGCTCTATTCCACGAAGGCTGAGAGCCCTCTGGCTCGAAAGCCGGAGTGCGCTAGCGCGCACTTTTGTTTTCGGAGCTGGAATTTGATTCAACCAATCCATCAGGTAATATTCCTCCTACTCCAGTTCCTTCCTTAAGACGTTCCACTCGTATCTCAAAACCACCTGATCGATATGGGGTTTCATCTCTTTTTACTACTCTTGAGACTGTTTCCATTCCAACCTCTTACAAGCAGGCAGTTAAGGACGAATGTTGGCGGAGAGCCACCGGCAAGTTATGGGTCGAGTCGGCTAATAATTGGAGGGAGCGGGGGCATGGACTACATGGGGCATCGCCCACGGGGTCAAAGGATGCCTATTCAACGGATTCGGATTATTCTACTTTAGATGCTTCGGATGCTTCCTCGGCCGTGCAGTACGTACTTCTGTTTGGAGAGTCTGTTCCTTACAACGCTAGGACTTTGAGTGACTAGAGTAGCCCCTCTGTATCCGAAGGCGCCTTTTTGTTTATGCGCCTGAAACGGCTTCAGATTTGGCTTATAGTTAAGCTCTTCGGAATTCTACTGAACGGGTCGATCCATTTCGTCAGTCAGAAGGATAGCAAGCATAAGCAAATGGAAAAGCACCAAGCCCAGTCGGAAAGAAAGGATGCATGCGGAGAGCAAGCTTGATTAAAGAAAGGGAAGGATTAGTCTGATTATTAACAGAAAAGTCGTCAAGCCGCTTCTTCGTCTTCTCCTCTCGTCTATCTTTAGGAAGCCTGGAGGTTCCGAGAAAGAGAGAGACTAAGGATGAGACCAACATCATCAGTGCTTTCGATCATTACAGTTGAATACGAAAGATGCTCTTTGCTGCTTGGTTTGCCATGTATTAAATATTAAAGAAAGGGGCATCTGTCCTGGTAAGCTGATATGAGATTCCGATGGCTGTATGGAAGAAGGCTAGCGGTGTAGCGCACATCATTTCTCAAAGAGAGTGAGGCTCATCAGGCGGCCAAGGATTTGACTTTAGATTGATTCACTTTAGAAGTCTTAGACATTGATTCAGTTAGAAGTCTATAAGGTTCTTCCACCCTGAGCACTAAACTAAGGTTGCCCCCTAGCCCTACTCTTCCAACTTTAGCATCTTGACCCAAGACCGCGGGATAGGCTAACCATTTTCCTCCTCTGCTATGGTCGACGTTATTCATAGCTTGATCGCGTTCATTCGTAGGGACAAAGAAAAGAAAGCGTAATTCAATTCAGAATAACTTCTTGCATACTCCGCGAAGATAAGCAATTCTTCTTCACCCCGTATGATCGCCTTCCTTGGGTGAATTCGAACCTCGTACGATCGTGTCGGGCTCTGATGTTTTAAGGGAAAGAGATCTCCCGGACCATGCATGCTCTAGTAAGCGATTGAATCCAAAATGGAATGGGCATTGGAACCTTCCTCCTAGCCGCAGAATGGCTGGACAGTGTCTTGTCTAATGCAAGAGATTGCCCTCTATGAACTCCCGAAGCTCCGCTCCCTCTTGAAGACAGGATCCTTTTCTCTAGTTGTTCAACCAAAAAAGTATTCTGTCCTGGGCCACGGAAGTCCACCATCTTAAAGCAGTGAGGCAGGCTCCCAATAGAGCAGAAGTCCAGACTATGCTGTGCGAGTGAACAAGAACACCTTCCATCTGTCCATAACGAAACGAAAAGGAAGGCTAAAGAGGTGCGTGCGAAGTCCTGCGTTCATGAGTAATGACTGAACTCATGCTATGCCAGAGAATGCTATCGAAGATCTTTCTTTCAAAAATGGCCTAAAATGCACCTAATTTGATTCAAATTATGATTCATCCATGAGGGGTGTCCATCTCGCGTTTTTCTGTACGAGTCATACAATCGGTTTAGGAAAGGTCTGCTCGGATAGTAGCTTCGGTTAAGCATTCCGGTGTAATAGGCTAGCCTTCATCGGTCATCCGTCCACGGAATCCTTCCTTGTTGAAAGAGTTGCCCTTCCCTAATGAGATCTTTAATAGGGCGCGAATACCCGGTCCACGAATAGCCTTCTGTCTTTAACTAGCTCCTCCGGCCCTTGCCTTGCCACTCTTGCTTGTTTAAGCAAAGACCATTCTTTCTTTTCCTTTCGGCTAGTCGTGTAAGCCCTACTCTTTTAAAGTGAAATATCGACTTGGTTAGCACTTCCAACAATAGAATAAGGAATTTGGAAAGTGAAACATTAGCAGAAGAAGTAGTTAAGCCAATCCGTACTCCTTGAATTCAATATCCCTCTGTCGGAAAGGGTCTCAACTCTTAGCGCTTCTCTTTCTCCGCTAGCAGGTAACGCTCTTCTATCTGCTGTCTCAATCGCTCGTGTCCTGTCGAAATAGGTAGCGAATCTTTCTTCTTTCTAGCGATTCCAATGGCCTCTTGATTAGGGCACTCCTGAAGCATCCCATCCTTTTTCTTATATATTCATTATTCATGAGTGGAATGCGCCTACTTAGCTTGGCTAGGTCTTGGTATTGCCGGCCCTAGGATAGATCACTGAACTGGATGACTCCACTTTCTTTCGAGAAGACATTGACAGTGAGGTTCAAGCCGATGACTTACCTAGGAAATCTCAGTGATTGGCCTCCCCTCGCCCTCGGCGAACATAAAAAAAGACCTACCTTTCAAGCGTTGATCTTAAACGCTTATCAAAAAGAAATTATGTGGGACTTCCCGTCACTCTTCGAGTTGCCTGGCCCTTCCTCCAAGACCGCTTCGTTCCAGTTGATGAGCCTAGGATTAGGATCCTTAACACCAACTCCTTTTAGTTGCTCTTCTTAAACCATAGGGCAGGTTATAAAGGAGAGGTTTGTAGCTCGACTTACAGGAGAGGATAGAATAGCTCGAGCGAAGCGAGAGGGAGATAGGAAGAAATTGATTTTATACTCTCTGACGATACAGACGCAATACCTACATTCTGATTGGGTTTCACAGTATGAATCTAGGATGGACAAAGAAAATCGAAGGAAAGACCTGGTCTTGACGTCCTAGGTCGCCATTTCTTAGGGAATCACCAGCGGGAGATCACCCAATGACTTCGAATACCATATCGGACGAACTATATTAGATAGTACGCAGGTTTTTATCCGGTCAAAAGTCATTTGCTAATAGAATCGCTTGTGGACACCTTAACGGCCTGCTCCTACTTCTATGGATATTGAGAGGTACCCCGGAGAGAGAGCCATTATTCGACACAACCAAAGAAGGAATATTAGGTGCCCCAACTAACAGATATTTGATATTTGTTGCAATAAAAGGGATGCAAGCAGTCCTACCCAGGAAATGCACCAATGGCTGACTATAGGAGATAGTACACAGGAGATGAGCAACCCTATTCGGGTACACACTACTCTTATGCCGAAGAAGGGCCCCTACTCTATCTCTATCTATTAGGCAGGGGAAGCTCAACAACTCTATTTTCTAATACAACTCAGGCCACGCAGACTGTAGGTATTGCGTCTGATTAGTCTGATAGGGAAAGAGCAGAGACTCCTACTAGATCGGGCTTACCGGGCCTACCTCGCTAAGGTGACTATGAATTAACGAATTCACTATTTACCTCGGCTTTCTTCTTAATGAAAGTCAGGACAAGTCCACGTTTATCACCCCGATCGGGCTAGCCGGGTCCTTTCATTTAGGAAGGAATTCCCCATCTGGGGGTAGAAGAGCTAAGAAGAAGAAGGTTTTGTTCTATGTAATAAGAAGTTAGATTGATAGGAAGGTACTCGCGGGAAATGAACTCTAGTCAAGATGAAGTTGGTAGGTCCGGAGGGCGGGAACCAAAAGAAGAAGGGAGCTCGATAGCCTATTGAAACTGGAGCAAGGAAGGACCTATCTGAAAGTGACTAGCTCGCTTTGAAACTGGAATTCTATAAGCACTTCAAGAGTTCAGACTAGCTCGAGTTCAGTTCCCCTACTCAATGCTAAGGCGCGATTATTATTTCGGACGTCCTTATTTCATTTCTTCTATAGAAAGATCTCCGTATTTGTATTTCTTCACCGCTGAAGCACCTGGAATGAGGCAGTTAGTTTATTAACTGAGTTAGGAGTGAATGTGAGTGAAACTCCGCTGGAGTGAGGGCGTTCAGAGTGAGGATGAAGGTTTGCTTGTGATTGATAGGTGTTTTGTTTGCAATGGGCTTTCGTCTCAGGCTCAGGTAGTTCAGTCTCCGGTGAAGTAGGGTTAGATCAGTCTCAGGGTCCGAAGGGTTATGGCATTTCTAGGGATGTTATTCTCCTTTCTTTCTTTTCCTCCGCTTGCATTTACTGGAGTATCTTACTGTCAGTTCAGATGAGGAAGGTGAGCTTGCTTTGCCAAAGAATATGTCTTACGCGATTACTCCGATGTTACCACGGGGAAGGGAAGGATTGAATCCTGTAATTTCTTATATAACATATAGAAGAGTCAACTAAAAGGGCACTGGTTCACGCATTTCGGGTTGATCCCGCTTACCTCTAAAAAGAGAAATAAATGGAAGGGGGTACTTCACCGAATGGAGCGATAGGCCAAGTATGGGACGTTCAGTAAACAATCCACACGGCCAAGTCCTCGGAGATACCCAACTGGGAGCGGAGAAGGCAGAGGCGGAGACGGAGCCGCTTTGGAAGCGTCAACGTAAGATAAGAAAAAGATAAGCCACGTGAAGTAGATGGATACCTTGAACTGGCCGGAGAGACTTTCGTTGTTGCAATGTCCCTTTACCGGCGAGGTAAGTACTAAACTCGGTTTGATTGTATGATTCCTCACTAGTACGGGCCTTACCATGGTAACTAAGCAGAATGGAAGAGTCAGAGTGACTTATCGCATTCTTTCGGATGAGAGCAGATGGAGAGGGAGATCGGGATTCTTCTTCCTCCAGAATAACACAGCATTGGTCGGATGATTCATCTGGTGGGAACTCGACGATTGGCCCAGTAATGGCTTATGATCTTGTCATCCTTCCGGGGCTCTTGACTTGGTTGGACATTTTCCTGTAATCTACGACTACCCTTTGGATCCGCTTCTGCTGCTAAAAGGCTCACTATTACTTTTACCTGTGACTTCAACTGTTCAATATCTGCTGCCATTTGATTCCAGATAGCCCTGCTTACTAGGATTCCTTCCGTTTCTTCAACGGATCTGTCCCTGATTATCATGTTTACCTCCGGCAGTTCCTCATAAGTGGCCCTTTGCTTGTCATTGTTTTGTTTCGAGGACCAGACCTTCAAAGACATGGTGTTCAGGTTACGCTGCTTTATTTTGGTTAATGGCCCTTTCTTGCCCCAGGCAGGGAGCGGAAAACATTCTTTCTGATCCTCTCAGGTGGTGATGCATTGATGATTGCGGGCCTCTTCTTCAAAGGCAAAGGACGGCATGTGCTCTTTGAGAGACGGATTCCTGTTCCGCTTTAAAAACACCAAAAAAGGCTACCGAAAGGAGTACTCCGACTCCAAGAAATACGGGTACGATGAATTGGTTATCCATGAAAGCTTTCTTGTAGTTCCGCTCCTTGCTCGCGGAGCGGCATACCGAAAAAAAGAAGACTCAAATTGCCGGTTGGCTTTTTCCAACCAAGAAAGACATGGGACTTGTTGGGCGTCTCACTTTCAATTTCAAGTGAGATTTTGATCCAGTACCCTATGTAGGCTTGCTTCGCATAGGCTACACAAGCTGCGGTGCGGTACACTGAACACCAACCCAATCTCGACTTAGACCAAATCACTTTCCTTTATCTCAGTTGCTTGCAGTTAGAGTTTTTTGAAGAAGTCGTTCTCTCCTCATCCCGTATTTCCGACTGCAAGAAGAAAATGAAGTATGGGATGCCCCGCGAAAAACCTCGCCCTTTTGCTCCTTTTTCCTTGTAAAGCCTTACTGACTGCTACTGTTCCCTAACAACCGAGTTCCCCCGTTTGGAGCCACGTCGTCGTATAGTATAGCATGCTAAGAAGGTACCATACCCTTAAGGGCACCGAGTTAGCGACCGAAGTAGTTTCGTAAGACAGACCCCGTAGGGTGAGCACACCAATGATTTGCTTCCGCAAATGACAGCCGTCTTGTACAGCAGGCATCTCTTTTTCATTCTCTCACTTTCCCCTAGTTCCTTGGCCCCCTCAGAATGGTTACTGGACAAGGGCAGAGCGAGCTAGACTCCCATAACATGTACAAGAGTGGTATGATTGAACTAAGCTACTTTATTAGAGGCCGGGTAGTGTTCTGTCATCACTTAATGCAATTTCCACTTTTCATAATCATGTGTAACCCCCTAGATGAGATAGATGAGGATATGAAAGTCTTGTTATTGGCTAGCAGTAAGTAAGAAGCTTGCTACAAGATATAGTATGCACGGGAAGGCAGTTTGAAGACGATTATATCATCTGATCGGGGAATTCACTTCCCGAGAGTAAGATTAGACAGTTCCATTTAGTCGAGATGACTCAGGAAGAGTAAGATCCTCACTCGGTCGTGACTCGGTTTACCAATCGAAGTCCTCCGCCTTGAACTTCCTGCTTGACTCGATCTTGAATTTCATGATGGAATTCTCTCCCAGAGCAGCGGAACTAACGACTCCTACAGTTACTAGAAAACAACTTGAGAGTTTTTTCCGAATTCTTTTTTCTAGTTATAAGAGTCGCTATTTCAGCCATAACAGTCGTGGTATTGGGGCTGTAGTTTTTGAAGTCGAGAACATCTTTACTCGTGATCGTGAGAACATTCACCTTAGTGATAGTGACATATTACAAATTCAAGGGGACTTGTTGAATGGCTCCTATTCATTCTCTCCTTTAAAGGAGGTTCAATCTCCTTTTGACCCTTTCAGTTTGCATCCTTTTTATGATTCAGTACTGGATCTCTCGTAGAAAGCGCTTAAAAATGGAATATGGGGTCGGATGGCAACCCCGTGGTACCGGATAGAACTGTGCTTGTGGCTGAACCAAGGGATGAACTCGTCTGTAGGGCTCTCGGTGCCGTCTTGAATCAGAAACTGCCTTCCTCATCTTCTAACTATTTTCAAGAGTAAGATAATAGTGAAATTGCTTTTTGGAGTCGGGTCCTGGACTGGAACAATAGGCTAGGCCCACTCGCAAAGATCGATATAATTGATATTCACCACATTCACATGAGCGCGGACCACCTAACCCTTTTGGAACGACTTGAGCCTCACTTACATCCCGAGGTCTTAGATTGAGTTTCCGCATTCTTAGAAATGCCGACGATTAGGAATAGCGGTGAATTGGAAGAATGGGGAGAAGAAGAACTGAGAAACCTGGCAGGCTTCGCCAACTTCTCCCCCTTGGGCCTTGTCTTACTGCGGTTCCTTCTGGAAAAGATAGTCTTCCCACAACTCGAGGAAAGAATCCCGGGGCTGGAATATGCTTGCTGGAAAGGCTGGATCATCAAGCCTACCCCTCTGTTATCCACGTTGAGACCCTTGGAAGGGGTTAGCCCTCAATCTAGTTTTATCCCGGGAAGGCAGACTTCTGACAATATTGTAGTCACTCAGGAGCTCTTACATACGGTGCGGAAAATGAAAGGAAAGAAAGGGGGTATGGCAGTTAAGATTGACCTTGCTAAAGCGTATGACAGAATAGACTGGTCTTTCTTGAGGACTGTACTTGAGGGGCTTCACTTCCCAGCCAAATGGATTTCCTTTCTAATATAATGTAGTGTCTTTCTTCAGCTGATCTTGCTTTGCTTTGGAACGGGGAACGAACAACATATTTCAAGCCTGCGAGGGGTCTTCGACAAGGCGACCCGCTTTCGCCATACTTATTTCTTTCTTTTTTTCTGTATGGAAGTGCTTGGTAGAATGATTGATGATGCTGTTGAAAGGAAAGGGTGGAAACCACTAAAGCCAGCAAGAGGGGGGCCGGATATATCTCACCTGTTCTTTGCCGCCGATTCGCTTCAATGCTATTTAGTGCCTTCGTGATTCAGATCTTGCTGCTGCTGACATGCAAACCATTTTAAAGATTCTTTTCTTTACACCTCGGGGCGAAGAGCTTGAACCAGATAACAATCCCCCAGCGCCTCTTCTTCAACAACCAGAGTCTTTAGCTATTGGAGCTTTCGGTTAACGCAGCCCCTAAGACCGGCGTCTGCCTCACGGGGACAGCAGGAAGAGGAAGTAGTTGGCAGACCTTGATAATCAAGACCCCCTACGGATCATGCACTGGATTCATACGGCCCGGAATCCAATGAAGCGATGGTTAACCCTTGAAGGGATAGTGAACCTTCTTTTTTGAGTGGTTACCATAGAAGACAGAGAGAGGAGAGGTGGTGGGACGAATAGGAAGTCAGGCAGGAGGAGAAGCAAGAGAACTACTGAAGAGGCCAAGTCCTTCATGGAGTGATGTGTACTTGGGACTTTTCAAGTTCGAGATGTGCTTTTTCAAGAACCAGAGTCTACTGGTCCAGTTCCAATACCAATTGATCCCGTGGATTCAAAACCTATTCACTTTTCCAGTCTCAGATCGTGTTGAAAATCGAGTTACGGATCTGGATCCATAAGCACCACCAGCAGTTCAAGATGCGGATCCTGCTCTTGGTGCTTTTGGCCCGGCTCTCGATCATTCGGTTTAGTTGTTCATTGGACCTATGATTTCAGGGATCGCTCCACTCCTTGTGCAAACGCTCTTTGCGGGTCTCCTTCGTTCTTGTGATGGCACCGAAAGGTCTTGTGGTAGAGCTAGATAGAGGGCTGTGCGTCGGGCGATAGAGTCAAACTCGGCCTACTACGGCCAATTTCCTCGTTTTGCACACCGTCTGGGTAAATGGATCTTTTGATACGGTTCATTCTAAACGGTTTGGCACCCTCTGGTCAAGGCAACCATAGCCAAAGAAAGAAAACCAAAACAGCCGGTTCCGACCTTGAGGTCTATTCTCGTCTTTCCCCTGGGCTACCTATAATTCCATTAGTTGAATTAGGGGAGGGAGTAGATACGGGGGAGGAGGCTTTCCCCCTAGAAATCGATTCTATCAAGATTTAGAGAAGGAGTTCCAGCGATATTGAATACGCAAACCTGCAGTGTTCAGGCAGCGGACACTTAAAACTAGAAATAGCTGCCAAGAAGAAAGGAACAAAGGACTAGGCGATTCAGGAGTTAAGGCCCTGCCTCACTTATGCCTAGCAGCTAAGAGAACAGCCCTAAAAGAGGAGGGGAGATAACAACAGAAGGAAAAGGAGGGGGATTACTTACTTCCAATAGCACGTCGCTTCGGCAGATAACTCGGGAATGGCTAGAGCTCAAGGGAAAGCTACCTCCTCGGGACTTGTCCAGACCTTCGACCTGTAGCCGCCTTGCTTCTCTTTTAAGTAATCCACTTTTGTCGCGGATTCGTCCGCTTGTTTCTGCTGCTGTAGTACTCTGCCTTCCTCTAAGCTTTCGAAGACTTCAGTCAAGAGCATCTATAAAGGCAGGTCTGTTAAAGGATCAGTACGGAACTGGACAGATAATGGTGTTCCCGGGGAGCTCTCCTGTTCTTAAGCTGCTGAAGTTAGCCGCTGAAGGTCTAGATCCTGTCCTCTTAGTGAATCAGTTCTAGTCGGTAGCAGCTAAAGTCCTTTTAGTTGAGGACCTCTCGGTCTCAATCCCTAGGTCTGGCACCTCCTTTCTTTCTTTCTTTTTTATGTCCATTCTTTCTAGGTCAAATGGGTGATTTAGCTCCTTTCCTGATGGCGGTTCTTAAAGTCGGCTTCTCTACTTATTTTTTCCTCTCTCAGACTGTGGAGGGAGGGTTTCTTATCCGAGTCGTTGAGGGTATCATCGTCAAGAGCTAGCTAGGTCAGGTAGTCTCCGTTTGTTGGCTTGCCCATAGCTAGAGGAAGTACCTAGTCTTACTCAATCCGTTCTTTAAAGGAATCGGTTGTAGCTAAGGGGGCGAAGGTTTAAGCCAGTGCCAAATAGAATAGCCAATTCTGGTCAAGCAAGAACCCCTTTCTCTTAGTTCTCGGTTGGACCGAGTCTGAAAAAGAAAAGCCTCTAGAAACTGGGGATTCATTCCCTGATTCCACTATAAGATCTCTGAGGAGAAGGCTCAAGCCGTACCAAAGCAAGGAGCTATCGACCAAGCTGTCCAAAGCCGGTTTACACAATCAAGGTAACTCCTAGATTTATCTGAACCGAGTCTGATTGCTAGACGATGACAGTTCTCATCCAATAGATCAGCAAAGGAAAGAATCCATAAATGTTTTAGCGGATAACTCTTTTTTATTCTGGCTCGGTCGGTTATCTGTGCATGAGCTAGCTAGGCAGATAGGAAGGAAAGAAAGAGCGGATAGGTCCAGCAGAGGGATCTGGGGAACTTCACGCTGCTATTGACGTTTTTATTCCTACTTACTAATAGCTAGACGGAGAGCTTCCTACTAGCAACTCGAATAGGACTAATAGCAGCTAGGGAACAAGAGAGAACATATCTCAAGAGTCTCATCTAGCAGGCTACCGTCAGCAAGCCGTCTTGCCTTTAGGTCTTTCGCTCATAAGAATCGCTCTCTCCCTGCAGTCAAGGCAGTGTGGTCGCCATTTGTTTCCCACCGCTGGCAGGTCCATCTCCCTCTCGTTTCTCTCGCTCGCTAACCCTTCCTCCTCCTCTATTTATTCTATTTATATGTCCTAGCCAGAAAGAGATTCATTTGATGCCAAAAAGACCGCTTTTTCATGCCAACAATCAATCCCAGGGAAAGAGGCCAAAAAGCTTTGACTAATAAATCGAAATAAGAGTTAGAGGAAGCACTTGAAATTGCACTGATCCTTTATATGTTCATTTCATTATTACATTATGCCTCGCTTAGAAAGCTTTCACCAAGCACCGATCTCCAGGCTTCAGGCTAAAGTGATAGTCCTAAAGCAGTCTGATTTGATAACCGGGATAGTAGTCAGTCAATAGTGAAGTTCATATTGTCTTCCTTCTGAAAGTAAAGCGAAGGGCGAAGTCATGTAAGTATGATTTGTCCCAAGTAGTAAAGACGCCTATAGACGAAGAGGTCCGCAGGCAAAATAAACGGAATGAAAGTGACGTGTCCTGAGGATTAGACCTGCTAAATCATATCATTTGCTTAAGACAGCTCTGCCGCTTACTCTGACTGGGCTTCATTCGGCTTCGGAATCAAGAACTGAACCCCGTAGTACCACCCGGAAAAAGAAAGAAGAGAGCTCAAGCTAGGAATACTATACTAACGAAGTCGGCTCCATACGGGGGAAAGGCTTACTACGGGGATTCGGAGTTAATCACTCCTCAAGTCAAACTAGAACGACTCGGAACTCAAAACTCAGGAAGTCATATTTCCTAACTTTTGATCAATGAACCTACAAAAGCCCTCAAATTGATAACCCCGTAGTTACAGTCCGGAGAACTCAAGTTAGAGTCCGGAAATTCACTTGATTCACTTCACTTCAATATATATTAAAAGAAAGAATCTCAAGAGAATCAGTTTCAATGTGGGTTAGCGACAGATCGTTCCTTCCAGTCACTTGCTTGTTGTTAGCAAGAGCAGGACTTCCTTATAGAACTTTCAGATAATCAAGGTGTGAGATTTGGGAATTCGAAAAGGTTTCAAAGTTTGAAAAGAAGGAATTTATGATTCACTTCTAAGAGTAGAGCAATTGTATTCTTTCAAAAGTCACTCCCGTACCACGCTTATCTTGAGACCGGTAAGAAGATTGACTTTCACGGAGTAAGATAAGCAAAGAAGCGGAAGTCAGAACTCAAGTTACATTCCGGAAAAGAAAGAAGGAGAAAGAGGAACTTCTAGGGATAGCTTGCTTCGTGGCGGAGCATTTAGCAATGCCAGCAGCCTGGTGATTAGCCTATTCCTTTTCTAGAAAGCATCTTCAATAAAGGGGAAAAAACCTACTTGACAGAAAGGGCTTTTCCTCGAAGACAAGAGTCTTGCCTATCTTCATATTTTTAGGACCTTGAAAGCCGAGTTTTTAGACTATATGGCTACTTGGCCTCTCCAATTAACGGCTAAGATCAAGGAAGGGCAAATATAGGACGGAAGATTATGTTGGCGCATCTCAGCCCTTCTAAGAGTAGGCCGGACCCCTAGAAGCAAAGAAAGCTATGAGCTAGCCGCTCGTGGTTCCTATTATCTAGGAGTTGGCAGCTATGCCCTTGGACTTATCTTCTCTCCCTCACTCCCGCCTGAGTAGGCTTAAGTTCCGTTGAACAGTATGACTATCCCTTGGCCATTATCAATGTGGGGTATTTACGTCATTGGGAATATCATGCCAAAAGCTTCTAACGGGCATCGTTTCAATCCTAGTGGCAATCGACTACTTCACAAAGTGGGTGGAAAACCCTATCTTACTAAACTAATAATAAGAAAGGTTCCCTCTCGAAAGTCGATCAAATTACATAAATAAGGCCAATGTTGCAACGTTAATGGACCGTATAGCTCCCTATTACAGATGGCTTTCACAGGGCTAGGGCTTCTTTGTAGATCAAATAGGCCATAGAAATTGACTCATAACAGAAGCTAGAGGACAGTATTCGTAGGACGGATGAGCGATTGGACCGCCTACAGGACAGTTACAAGAGGACAGATGCGACCGTTACCAGTTGACAGATGACAGACAGAAGAGCGGGAAGTAGCTCTATTGAAAGGACGGGAATTGCACATTCATTAAAGGAAGGGAATCGTGTACTGAGCTAGCCAGCCTTGAAGAATGAAAAACTACATTCAAAAATAAGTCTTTCATTATCTCGTATAAAATACTCATCACAGTGGCTATCCTCACAAGAGAGAAAAAGCAAGGGGGCTCATTGAGCGAGCACCGGTGGCTTTCCTCACTTCAATCTCTGAGTGATTGCAAGCTAAATATGATCAACACATAAAGTCAAAGGATGAATCTGCTCCCAGACCGTACCGCGAATGTCATGTACTATGTAGGATCTATTTACGAGGTTGTAGTAAGAAGCGGTAGTTTATACTGCCTTACTCTTTCTTCCTGGCAAACGACTCCGGGGACTAGAGCAAGGGCAGGATAGTCCCGGCTGAAGACGGAGTAGCATCAGTCAACTTCCTTTCTTTGACCATAGGATCAATTGTCAAATTGTATGCCGCACCATGAGCATCTACGCTGCCTGAAAGAAGGAAAGCCCCACATCTCTTTATCCAGAACGGTGTAACTAACGGGCCTGTGTAACTCATTCATCACGGTTGACGGGGCTCCTAGGAGAGTGTGCTACTCCTTCCTAAGCCTTTTTGGATTGGAGTGAACTCTAGTGGGTTGCGTTCTCGCTTCGTGTGCTTTTATCGCGGACAAGTCCTTTCCTACCTTTTGATCCCTGTAAAGAAAATCAAGATTGGGCTATTCTGTAGCGTACTTTCTCGATCGAATTGCCATAAAATCGTAGACAAATTCTTACACATCGTGAGAGCTAGTCATTGGCTTCGTTAGCCGACTTTATTAAAGACATTGGATATCTGCCCAGACATTGTGAAAGATTTCATAGATAAGGTTGCTCTCTATCTATCTGAACGATACCTCTTGTGATGGTGCTACATCTCGCATGTACTTTCTTTTGACCTCACCTACCGCCCATGTCTGAGGGAAAGATCTAAGTTCTGGTCACATACTCATTTTCACACATACGTTTTGAAAAGTTCTCCTAATAGCATTCGACGAAACGGCAACTCTTTCAGGGTATTCTGGTAAAAAAAACCTCATCCGCTTCTTAGCCGGCACAGCCACAAAGAATTTCATATATATAGGATTTCGTATGCGACTGTTTAATGTGACATACGAAATCAAAGCCAGTTGCTTTCATGATCAGTAGTGCGACAAAATTCTGACTTTTCTCGCTTAATTTGCATCACGATATAAAAATCCTTCGTACGGTTTATGAAAAGGTAGAGTCGAATTATATTGCTCCCCGGAGCCCCTATTTCCCTACGTATGTGATTGAAAGAAATAAAGAGAGGTAGGACGATGACAAAGTACGGATCCCGATTGCTCTCTCACTGTATTTTTTTTTTCTAAAGTTAGAAGGGGGTCTGACAATACCATTCTTATCCTGCCTTCCAGCCCTTGTGAGTGAGCAAAGCCTGATACCGAGCAAGGAAAGAAACTTACCCCGCCACATTGATCATGGATTGAAATGAGAGTGGCAAGGAAGAGACCAAGCAGAGGCATTCCGTTCTATACTTGTGAGAATCCTTGTTCCACATTCCTCTACAGGAACAAGAGCAGATCGAGCTGACAAAGAGAAGGGTTTGGCTGTTGCCATCGAGCGAGACATCAAACTTTGATCGAGATGGAGATGCTCCTGTGTTAGTTACTAGTCCACATGTACCAAACGAAGGAAAGTTTCCAGATCAGATTGACAGTGGAGAGGTAGGGACGGATACGTTGCTTGCAAGAGGTTGCTTAGCTTGCAATTGAGAGAGTCCTCTATCGCGTCCAGAGAAAGTATATATAACATAGAATTGCAAGAAGAGTTGTCTCTTTCTTCATTCAAGTAAGATAGTTGATCGAGAAACCTCCGCCCAAAGGTGCTTTTTGAAAGCCGGTCACCGGAGATGAAGTCAACTTGCTTCTGATTGAGTCAGTCTCGCCTATTCATCCTCATTCAACAATATCAACATCTTACGCTTTCAGCTAGCTTTTCTTCTTCGGAAAGGATCGAAAAATCTCGCCCAATAGCGCTGACGGCCGGTAACCGAGTGTTTAGTAGATCCGTCTCGAGCAAGTACGAAAGCCAGTTCCCAGAAAGCGGGTCCGTTTCTGAGAATAGAATACGTTTTTACCCTCATGTTCGGATGGGAAAGAAGATTTTCGATGAATTCTTGGTTCCTGTACTGACTCACATATAAATTGATGGAGAAGCTTGAGCCTCGATTGCAAAGATCACATATCTGAAGCCTCAGCCATTGAGATGTGCATCAAAGGCATGCAGTGGGAGCTACAATACATTCTTCAAGGCTTTCCTCACTTTAGCAAGGAATCCTGCCTAAAACCTTCGAAGAATTGGCTACTCGAGCTCACGACATGGAGCTCAGCATCGCGGCAAATGGAAGGCAAGGTCTACCGGTACAAGACTCTCGCAAAGCGCAAGATTCTCGCACCATAGGGAATAAGCCAGACATTCACAAAGAGGGCAAACCCATAGTCAAAGGAGAAAAGAAGGATTCCATGACGGTGAATGCTGCACCATTCCTCTACTAAACCCAAGGGAAAGCAAGTAGAGAAGTTCACCCCTCCGCAGGTGAAGGAGAAGAAGAGGCTCACGTTGAAGGAGATGCAAGAAAAGGTGTATCCCTTTCCGGATTCAGAGGTCCCTTCAATGTTTGATCAATTGCTGGATCTAAAACTCATTGAGCTCCCGGAGATGAAACGACCCGAGGAAGCTAACAAGGTGAATGACCCGAAACCTCTACTCGTCCGGTCAAGCAAGTCGTCTCCCTGCTTAATATACCTCGCCCATGTTGAAGGTCAAAGTCTCCAGGCCAAAAAAAAGATGACGCTTAAAAACAATGATTATAGTTCATTTTTTGCTTGGCCGGGCACACGCAAGCCAGACATAACTGACCTCTTTCACAAGAAATCCCATTCATTTAGCTGGAAGCGAAAGCTCAACCTCTTCTTTCTACATTCTCATGGTCATTCTTTTTTTGAGAATTTGAAAGAGGCATAAAATGAACTGCTTTTTGCATTTTAGGAAGATTTAAGCACGACAAGCAAAGTAGGGAGGAAAGACAGATAGACCTCCTACGGCTGGTGAAACGGTTGGGGGCGTGCTGCAGCCTTGAGCCCAGACAGAAGTAGGTACACTTCAGCCACTAGCACGCTTGTGGGTGAAGCCGGGGGAACACTTAGGCCCACGCCATGCCAAGCTAAACGCCGAAGCGCCGCAAGGCATCGCAATGACCACCTTTTCCCCAGCGCCACCTCCCCGGCTCATAATGGATCCACAAGGTTTATTCCCGATGTGAACGGAACACTAGGGGGAGGGGGGAGATCTTAACCCCCGTGCCTCTTTTGGTCACCTTGATAGATAGACAAAAGACCAGCCCCGGCGCTCAGAGCATTTCGCCCTTATTAAATGATTTTTAAGTTCAATAACCCAGTATTCGTAGATCGGGGAATATTCCATTCTGTTATTAGCTTATTCAAAAGGAATTGATAGAAATATTAAAGGCTCTTTCAACACAAGAAGCTGTAAAGACTAGTTACCTTTCAAACATACTATTTTGTGATTCTCCGATGCGGGGAATCGAAAACGAAAGTTTAACCTGGGATAACTTTCATTTAGTTCAATGATGGAAAGGACGAAAACGAAAAAGTGCTCTTTCTCATTTCACGATTGGCTTTGTGTGAAGTAAGACCTCCCTACCGTCACCAAGCACACCCACGGCCTTCTTTGAAAAGGATGATTCTTTCTTCAAAAAGCATTCCTCGCTCACTCGGACAACTCAACCCGGCAGCCATTCGCTCACTGAGCTTCGCCTCACTTGCAAACGACCGTTCACATAGATGAACTAGTATAGTATATAGATAGATAGAGTTCATTATTATAGTTCAATCTATAGAGAATAGAACTAATGTATGAAACGAGAAAGAGAGTGGAATCCTCACCTATCGAACACGAACTGCCATTGAAGCGGTCCAGGAAGGCTACCAAAGAGATAGAACCTCTTCCTGCTCAACCTCAAGAAAAAGTGCTCTTTCTCATTTCATGATTTGGTTAGTGTGAAGTAAGACCCCCCGCGTGGAAGAAAGAGGGGTGTGAGACGAGGCGAGCCCACCTATGTAGCCACACTAAGAGAGAGCCCCAATGATGCTGATCAGGGCCCTACCCCGGAGTCTATACTTCAAGTTTTTGAGGAGTTCCAAGATGTTATGCCCAAGGAGCTCCCCAAGTCTTTGCCGGCGGGGGACAGTTCACAAGCTTGGTATATAAGTCAGTCTCAGGTCGAAGTGCTTCACCCCGGTTTTCAATCTTCTAGGATATGACCTCCTGTGATTCATAGTTTTAGTGAGAAGGTAACTCTCTCTATCAAAATGGAACTTTCTCTATGTATGGCTCTAACCCGGCTAGGATTCAAAATGAGGCTGTTCAGGAACTATTAGCTCTACTCGAGCTATGCCCTCTTTTGCCTTTGGGCTGCTGCCCCTCTTCCACTAAATCCTTAACCTCTTCCATCGGTTGGAGATAGGGGTTCCCCGTTGTTTTAGTACTTATTATCTATTTGATCTCACCTGCCCGGCATGGCATGCCATCACTCTTCCCTTGTGAACTCCGTTTCACTCGTTCGTTCAGTCGCTAGTTTTTGTCCCCTTTCTGACCAGGAAAGTGAACCTTGCATAAGGATATCCCAGCTCGAAAGACATTTCCGTATAAAAATCTAGTTTTTTGTGGTTGGAAAATAAGGTATTTCATCCTCTGGCTATTTACTTACTTTAGAATTGCACTTCAGAGGTATAGCAGGGGCACGTTTAGCTTATTAGGAAAAGCACCTCCATGAGGTCGCGGATTCAGGTCCCTACTACACAGCAGTTAGAAAGACATAGAGCAACCACGAGCACGCAGGATACTAACATGAAATTTTGACAAGAAAGAAGGGCATTCTCGGTATTTAGAAACATATAGCAAAAAGCTGTTTGATAGAAAGTCGGATACGTTTGATAGTATGAAACCTTTAACCGAATAGGGCGCCAAGCCAGCTTCCACTTGTGTCTCCTGGGCCGGTTGACCCTTTACCAAACCAAATAGGACAAGTTCTAACTAAAAGGCAAGTTCCTAACTAAGAAACCTAAGCGAAAAGCGCAAGTGGGGTGTATCTATAGTCGGCTTTGCCGCTTCACAGCTCCACAATCCCGCTTCTTTTTTATCTAAAAGAAGCTTCGCAAAGTGCACTCTCAGTCCCCTTCGTACGACAGGGCCCCTGCCATTCTTCCCTCTATGGAACCAGGCCGAATCCCCAACTACGTTAGAAAAGGGGTCTTGACAATCCGCCCAATATCGTATAAAGCTGCTGCTACTTCGTCCCCTTCGTTGCCTGCTTCAATCAATCGTATTTCTGCTCGTGAAAACGGAAACGTACTTTATTAAGGCTGATGCCCGTGCCCTATTCAGTCAATTCCTTGTTTAGTCTTATTGGTTAAGTCTGGCTGATTGGCCCTGCTAGTGTGCGAATCCCGTAGCCTCTTCTGTCCATTCCTAGAGAGTCTTATGTGGCCTGGCTTCTTTCATCGGTGGAGGGCGCGCCAGCGGAAACTCTTGTCTACTGGGGTCTCCTGATTAAGCATGTCCTCTCGTCTATTCCTATCCACATATTGGCTAGTCTTCCTATTTCTAAGGGCTCACTAGACCAAATTGAGAGAATTATGGCGAACCAATGCTTATGGAGAGAAGACGCAATCAGCCTTGAGGATCTCAATGAGCTCATCGACAGGGAAATGAAATTCAAGTTCCTACTCATTTCTCAAAGTCTGTAAAGAGGCTGATCCAAAAGTCTGGGTGCAAGCTTAAGCAATCCCGTGCCCAATGCCGCTTCTTTCAGAGACTGTGGTATCCACCTCAGAAAAGGGGTTGTTTTATCCTAGGAGGACGTGCCTCTTATACAAGAGGTTTGGGTATTATGAGCCAAAAATACGTATCGTACTAAACTCCTGCAATATGATCACATTGGGAGCTTCTTCATCAGACTCCGATGAAGAAATGCCCAGAATGTCATTCCAAAAGACCAATGTCTTTGGGGAATCCTCCTCCGAATTCGAAGAAGATGTCACTACATCGTCTCCCCAAAGCCCTAAACAAGAGGTTTCATCAGAGAATGATTCATCAAAAAAGTAAAGGAGTCGAAAACAGAAGACGTCTTAACACGAATCTTTGAGCAAGTGGCTACAGACCAAGTCCAAAAAGAGGCTTCCGAGCTCAAAGACGCTCCCCCAGAGCTGGAAGATGGAGGCCAACCCATGCCTTTTCCTCACCGTCACTGCCTTCTCACTTGAGATTTCGTTTTATGCTTTTTTGTGCATGCGAACGGGACCATTTAGATCATCTCCGTCAAGTGATGGAAATCCTACGGCGAGAAAAGCTCACTATGAATCTTTTCAAGTGCATCTTTGTGACCGAAAGCGTTATTTTTTTCGCTTTTTTCGTGTCCATATATCGAGGGTTTTAAAGAGGCCTTAAAGTCGATCAAGAGTTAGTTCAGGCTATAGTCGAGTGGCCTAGACCCAAGACCATTGGTGAAGTTCGTACTTTCCATAGTCTAGCTACTTTCTATCGGCGATGGAATCCCGTTCGTTCCTTTCTTTCTTTGCCGGGTCAAGGAGAATCGCTTGGTTGGGTTCATTGATTGATTTCGTTTCCAATGAAAGAACTGAAAGATAAAGAGAAGGTTCCCTCTACTTCAAAGGGAATCGAAGAAGGCACTGAAAGAGATAGTGAAACTGGGGCAAGAAGAACTGAAGGTTCAAAAGATTTCATGATTGCTGCTGCTTATCGACCCTTCTAAATTTCCTCATTTTCGAAATCTCATCCTTGAGGAAGATAAGCAAGGTGTCTATCCGGGGATTCATTCCTATTCGAGAACCGCTTCACCGAAAACATGTGGCAAAAGCAGTCTTTGGCGGTCGAGGGGAACAGCCTTGGAATTGGTCATTTTTGAATGACCTTTCCAATCAAGAAGAATAGTTCGCCTTTCCCTGTCTTTGAACTGTTTTCGAATGCCTTTCATTCTTTGATCGAGCTGATAGCGTGCATGGCCTTGAGCGAGTGTATTGACTATAGAGCATACCAACCGAGCATATAGGCTTGTAAGTGAGCGCATTGGCTTAAGCGAGCATATTGATTTGAAGGAAGGTCTTCATATACTTGAAAAACTCAAGTATGAAGTACGATAGCAGGACTCAGCCATCTGAGCATGGCAAGGACAAGACTCAATCACTGAATCGAGAAAGGACGAGTGCTTAATGACTGGAGTCTTAAACGAGCGTCAGCCTTATTGACTCGAGCACGGGTACGAGCGCCCTTCCTTTGCTGGAATTGCCATCTTTGCTGCTCTCGGCTTCTGAATTCGTACCTTTCAATAGCCAGTCTAGAAGCCCTAATGTTGTAAGGCACGTGACTGCATTCCTAAATTCTCTCTCTGGTTCCTTCACTGCTTCTTCTTATACTAATGATGTTCCCACGGTTCGTCGATTACCGGATTTGCACACTTGCGAGTGACATATAATAGTAATAGATGCCGAGATCGGATCTTGTTCAATCTGCATCTGCACTCTGTCTATTAGTGAAAGGCTCCATCCCAACTGTCGAAAGCTGTCCAATTCAAATTGCTAACATGCTAAGACTACTACTCCTACTAGGCGAAATGGCCCTCCCCCTAGGTAAAGGAATTGACTTGCTAACAGCCTTTATATATGATATATGCAACTCCTTCTCTTCCGAAAGAGCTTACTTTTGATGGCATGAGCTTGTGAAGTCCCACAGCCCTCCAACAGCTGATTCGATACCATCCATACAAGCAGCGGATTCTACCCCCTGACTTGATTCATCGGAGATTGACGGGTGTGATCGCATTCTTTTGAAAGGGTAGCGGGTAAGACCTCACATGCCGTGAGTGGAATTAGTCCTAGGCGCACTATCGTTGAGTAAGTAAGAGCCAATTAACATTATCTTTCTCGCTGGGAAAAGAGCTTATTACATCTGTGCCAAGCTTAGGAAAGCCGGTAATTCCTTCAATAGCAGCGGATTCTGTGCATCAATTCCTTGCCAATGGCTCGCTTCAATCACTCTAACCAGACACCTTGATGACCTAGGGATTCTTAGGAGAAATGTAACAGGCCTCCAGATTGAGGCGCCCAAAGTGTGATCCTAAGGCAGCCATTAATCAGTCTCACTCAGCATGTAGCTGAGAGGGTGTACACAGCGGATGAACCCTCCCATTCAGTACGAAGGAAGAAAAGCAGCAGAAGTGGGAATCAGTAATGACAAGACCTGTGACAGTGTGGATTTACATATTTTTTCCTTATAGAAAGAATACATGCCCGACTGTAGGAATTTCTTTTATATTATAGATGAGGGGAAGCCTTTAAGAGATAGGGGTGGAACGGCATGTCATTTGCTGTTAGCTGTTAGCCTTTCTAGCGGCTTTCCTATCTTTTGTTTGCATTCCTCTAGCAGCCAATCTTGCTTCGCCCTACAGGCCTATGCTCTATGCTATGATCGATGGTCCTCTGGCGTCAAACTATTCAACAATAACGCTCCTTTATTCGCCTGTAACCTCTCTTTCTCTTTCGTCACTCCTACTCTTTCTATCCGTCGTGTTTTTGACTTTCCCTCTGAGCTGGATTCCGTCAACTTGCTTGATTAACTAACCCCGTGTTCCCATCACCTTAAGGTCAGGTCGAAGCAAAGCCTTTTCCTCCCTCTTCCTATCGGAAAACAAGAACCTGCCAGCTAACCTCTCTCTAGTGGGCTCCACTTGTACGCTACCCTTCTTGACCTTACCTCGACTCTACTCTCCAAGCTCACTGCTCGACCAAACCCTGTGGTCTTTCCATCCACCAACATAAGATAAGGTCCCAAAACGCGAAATCTCGGTGAGCTTGATGACGACTTCCTTTTTGTGGGAGTAGACGTGCGGATGAAGAATTCATTTCAAGGTGGGCGTGCGCACGAGAGGATTCTCACTTTCGTACATAGAGGAATGATTGGCAAACCACTCGAACAAAGCCCCTAGCTTCTGGCTTAATTCATTCGAAAGGTCGATCATCGCTGGAATTGTTGATTTGCTTTCGAGGAAGAAAGCGAGAGCTAGCTTAGGTGGAATAGTCAATCCTATGCTTTTTGAAGCTTCGTAGCGGGAGTTCCAAAACTATGATAACGAAATTTGCATCCCGTCAAAAATGGAATGACAAATGGGACTTTGCTTCGGGGCTGGACGACTCTACCACTTTCACTATTGTCAAAGGCCCAGTCAATTCCTAGTAAGGCAGGAGTTGGATCCATCCAACATTTCCATGACCAAAAAATGGGAAAGTATTAACCCCTACTAGGTCTACCTCCATGTTCTCCAGTCGCCCAATAGGAAAGATACAGTATTGGTTAGCCAACCACAACTAGATGGGAGAGTAAACCAACTTTGGCTTCCCCATGATCTCCCAAGATTTCTTAGGGAGGATGTTAACATCATACCCCAGGTCTAATATCACATCCTTGATGTCATATCCATCTATCTGAGCATATAGATAGAATGATTCTCCTATCTGGTTGACTGAAGACTCTTTTGGATCGGGAAGATTAGCAGAAATTATAGCAAAATCTTATGAAGCACCCTCTCACCTGTGGAGGTAGGTGCACAATTGTCTTGTTAAATGGTCATCACATCCATATTCTCTGCAAATAAGAGGAACCATTCCCAGACAGGTTCCACTCAACTATCTTAGGCACCTGTAAGTGGAGGGCTCCCGCAACTCTGTCCTCGTTCTATAAGCCTCTGAACAGGAACCACTGGCGGAATGTAACGCCCTAGAACAACTCTAATGCCGATCCGACCATGAATGAGAGTACCGGCCAAGGGAATGGCTCAGGTCAGGTAAGGGTTGGGCCTGGTAGATGTACTAAGGCCAAAGAGAATGGTAGAACGGGATGTCATTACGATACGATCTATCCCGACATTATATAATTCATTATGCTAAGGCGTAATTACATATAAAGAATGACCAAAGCTTTACGACCGAGAAGGGAAGGAGACAGAGAC